ATTACTATATAAAATATAAAAATAAAAGAAAACTATAACTATATTATAACTATATAAATTATATATAAAATATTTTAGTACATAGTTTTATATTTCTATATATTTAGTTATATTTCGAATTTGAAATAGAATTTGGTAACTAAAGTTAGTAATATAATCTAGTAATTAAGTTCTAGTAATTAAGGTAATTAAGTTAGAATCTTATTCTATATTAGAATCTTATAATATATTAAATTAATATAATTCATTATTATATATATTAATATATATTTGAAATCGAAAATATAGAATTTATATAAATTTATATAATAAAAAAGAATTTCCTATTTCATTAATATTCATTGATAACTCATTGATAACGAATTCTAAATTAACGGAATAATGAATTGATTAATTATATCCATTCGATTAGTTATGGCTATTAATGAAATTAAAAATTACAAAATTGCCCTTTGTCGTTTGTCGTTTTTTTTATTATTTATTAGGGTCTTCCCTAATAAAAGGATAAAAAGATAAAAGTGCAATCCAGATCATAATGAAACATTCCTATGGTTTCATTCGGAAAGGCGAAACCTAAGACGAAAAAAGACGAAAAAAAAGAATCGACCGTTCAAGTATTCAAAATTGCACACTAAAAATGATAGAAATAGGGACATGTATAAGTCTATTATATATATTATAATAGATAATAGATATATGTTATGTGATATATATCTATATTGAATTTCTGATTGGACCAAGTATGGTTTCCAATAGAGATGAAAGAAGATAGATACGAAATCAAATAGGAGCAAACACTTTTCAATACAGGAATCGATATCTAATGAATTCCACGGTTCCAGCATAATAAAAATGGAAATGAACGAAAAGGGGTAAACGGCATCATGATGTGATCCTAATCACATCACAAAAAAAGGGGGGATATGGCGAAATTGGTAGACGCTACGGACTTAATTGGATTGAGCCTTGGTATGGAAACCTACTAAGTGATAACTTTCAAATTCAGAGAAACCCTGGAATTAAAAATGGGCAATCCTGAGCCAAATCCCGTTTTATGAAAACAAACAAGGGTTTCAGAAAGCGAGAATAAATAAAGGATAGGTGCAGAGACTCAATGGAAGCTGTTCTAATAAATGGAGTTGGCGGCATTGTGTTCGTAAAGGAATCCTTCCATCGAAACTTCCGAACGGATGAAACCTATATACATATGTATACTTACTGAAAGACTATCGCCAAATGATTAAAAATGATTAATGACGACTCCAACCGGTTCTATAATTTTTATATATCTATTTAGATGAAAAATAGTCATTGATCAAATCATTCACTCCATCATAGTCTGATAGATCTTTTTAAGAATTGATTAATCGGATAAGAATAAAGATAGAGTCCCATTCTACGTGTCAATATCGACAACAATGAAATTTATAGTAAGAGGAAAATCCGTCGACTTTAGAAATCGTGAGGGTTCAAGTCCCTCTATCCCCAAAAAGACCTGGTTGCCTCCCTAATTATTTATCTTCTCATTTTATTAGCGACTTGAAATTGGTTATGTTTCTCAGTCATTCTCACTCTACTCTTTCACAAACCTATCTGAGCAGAAAAATGTTTTCTTATCACAAGCCTTGTGTGTGATATATATGATTAGGATTATGATAATGATACGTGTACAAATGTAAATCAGCATCTTTGAATAATGTGTTAAATTTGAATAATTAACAATCCACATCATTATTTGTACTGTATTGAAACTTACAAAGTTTTCTTTTTGAAGATACAAGAAATTCTACAAGGGCCTGGATAATACTTTGTAATATCTTTTCGTTTTTTTAATTGACATAGACCCAAGTCCTATATTAAAATAAAATGAGGGTGATGCGTCGTGAATGGTCGGGATAGCTCAGCTGGTAGAGCAGAGGACTGAAAATCCTCGTGTCACCAGTTCAAATCTGGTTCCTGGCACATGAGTAATTTGTATGAGTATATATTCTACAAATTAATTGATATGGGTCGACATCCATATTCAGTATTATAGTATAGATCATGATACATACTTATCCATCTAAGTGTCGGAGATATCCCCCTTACTAATTATGTTTATGTAATTATGTTTTATGTATATAAAACAGGCAAAAGAAACCATGGGTATTGTGTATTAAAGTATACAAAAGAAACGAATTCTATTTTGTTTCCTCTTCTTTTTTTATTTGTTCGTGTCTCCGCCAGTTCAAAAAAATGTTACTACTTCATACATATTCGAAAACGATTGCTTAGTTGAAAGACCAAAAAATAGAGTCTAGGGGAGTTGAAGGGCGGGAATATCCAAGATTCATCTCGGATACTGTACGAATAGAATATGACCCTCTTTCATTTCCTTATATTTTTCATATTCTATTTCTTCATTTCCTCCTATGTTACTTTCTAGAGACCTTCTAAGTGATGTGCGCGGTACATAGTTCATGATGCGGAACTCTTTTAATTTCATCCTATTGGCTCGGCT